ATGATGAGGGGAATGTAATTTAGAGAATAGCTAGCTAGAGATATAGTAAAGAACAATTGATTTTGAACAATAGATGTCTTTCACATCCAACCGATGAACCGATTATAATTTAAAAATGGCAGTGCCAAAAAAGCGCACCTCTAGTTCAAAAAAACGTATTCGTAAAAATATTTGGAAAAGGAAAGGGTATTGGGCAGCATTGAAAGCTTTTTCGTTAGCGAAATCTCTTTCTACCGGTAGCTCAAAAAGTTTTTTTTGTGTGACAAATAAATAATCAAACAATAGACTAAATAATGTGAATCGGTCTAATTCAAAAAAAAGTCTCATTTTTGTTATAATTTATTTATAAGTTTTTTTTTTTCTAAAGTTTAGAAGTTATCAAGATTATAAATAATATTAATCTAATAATAATAATTAATAATAGATAATAATCTAAATTACTATTTCATTTTTATTTAATAAAAAAAAATGATTTCCATTCTCTAATGTTTTAACCTGATCAATAACAATATAAAATGGAATTCATTTTGTTTTGTTATTTTTTAGTAGAAATAATAATTCGGTTGTCTACTGAATTCAAAAAGTGAATGGTATTCTTTTGTTTGAAAAAAGAATAAACGCAAGCACAAGGTTTCACCTTTTGTTTTGGTATGTTTTATCATTTTCAAGATGGGGATTATCACCTTCCCCATCGACTTGACTCGATAATCAATTTACTTTTTAGTTCTATCCATGGATTGAAGTCAAAATTATCTAGTTCAAAATGTTCCGTTTTATTTTCAGGAGACCATAAAGTAATAAACTATGAAACGAAAAACCCCGTTGTTAGTTAAGTTAAAAAATGGATACCCTAAAATAAATAAAAAACAAAACTATTATAAGAATAATTAATATTATTAACGAAAACGTTTAGATTAAATGCCGCCTAATTTTGAAACAAATTTTTAGTCATCAATTTGAATCTTTCCTAAAAAATATTGATTAACCCCCTCAATCTCGACGATTGAATAAAAATAGGTTATTATGATTTCGAATAAGCCGCTATGGTGAAATCGGTAGACACGCTGCTCTTAGGAAGCAGTGCTAGAGCATCTCGGTTCGAGTCCGAGTAGCGGCATGTCTTTTTCTAAATTCTAAATAGAGTAAGCCCTATAATAAATTCAATTCCCTATTTCAATTCCTATAATTGAGGCCCCCTTTTTAATAAATTTTATGATATTTTCAACTTTAGAGCGTATATTAACTCATATATCCTTTTCGATCATTTCAATTGTAATTACAATTCATTTGATAACTTTATTTGTCGATGAAATCGTAGGACTATATGATTCATCAGAAAAGGGGATGATAGCTACTTTTTTCTGCATAACAGGATTATTAGTTACTCGTTGGATTTATTTTGGGCATTTACCATTAAGCGATTTATATGAATCATTAATTTTTCTTTCGTGGGGTTTTTCCATTATTCATATGATTCCGTATTTTAAAAAACAAAAAAACCATTTAAGCGCAATAACGGCGCCAAGTGTTATTTTTACCCAGGGTTTCGCTACTTCAGGTCTTTTAACCGAAATGCATCAATCCGCAATATTAGTACCTGCTCTCCAATCCCATTGGTTAATGATGCACGTAAGTATGATGGTATTGGGCTATGCAGCTCTTTTGTGTGGATCATTATTATCACTAGCTCTTCTAGTCATTACATTTCGAAAATTCATAAGGATTTTTAGTAAAAGCAATAATTTATTAACGGAGTCGTTTTCCTTTGGTGAGATTCAATACGTGAATGAAAGAAACAATGTGTTACAAAACACTTCTTTGATTTCTTCTCAGAATTATTACAGATATCAATTAATTCAACAATTGGATCGATGGAGTTATCGTATTATTAGTTTAGGGTTTATCCTTTTAACCATAGGCATTCTTTCGGGAGCAGTATGGGCTAATGAAGCATGGGGATCCTATTGGAATTGGGATCCAAAAGAGACTTGGGCATTTATTACTTGGACCATATTTGCGATTTATTTACATATTCGAACAAATAAAAATTATGAAAGCGTAAATTCTGCAATTGTGGCCTCAATGGGCTTTCTTATAATTTGGATATGCTATTTTGGGGTTAATCTATTAGGAATAGGGTTACATAGTTATGGTTCATTTACATTACCATCTAATTGAATAAGGTACTTGACAACTAGAAGCCTGGGGCAGCATACGTATATATATGAAACCCTCATGTAAACCATCAAGAACCATTTGAATCATTCCATTTCCATTACTTGATTCAAATGGTTCTCGAAAATGTCAAAAATATCTGGTTATATATAGAATTCCAATTTTTTTATTTAACTTAAAAACAGAAAAAGACTTTTTTTGTACAATGAACGATTTTCAAAATCATCAGGTTTTTTATTTTGGTTTATTGACAAAAACTATCTATAAAAAAAATTTGATATAATAGCTTCGACCTTGTCAACTGATAATGAGAAAACGAAATCGGGATAAATACCAATACCTATTACAGGTAAAAGGATAGAAATAGAAATAAATAACTCTCGCGGTCCAGAATCAAAAAAATAAGAGTTTGGGGCATTAAAAAGCTTGTATCCATAGAACATCTGGCGTAACATAGATAATGAATAAATAGGAGTTAATATCATTCCAATTGCCATTACAAAAGTAATTAATACTTTTGTCATTAAAAGATATTTTTGGCTAGTAAGTATTCCAAAAAAAACTATCAATTCGGCAACAAAACCGCTCATGCCCGGTAATGCAAGCGAAGCCATTGATAAGATACTGAAAGTCGTGAATATTTTTGGAATTGCGATAGCCATTCCGCCCATTTCGTCGAGATAAATAAGTCGTATTCTATCATAACTCGTTCCGGCCAAGAAAAAAAGCGCAGCGCCAATAAATCCGTGAGAAATTATTTGTAAAATGGCCCCATTGAGCCCTGTATCGCTTATAGAACCAATTCCTATAATTATGAAACCCATATGAGATACAGAGGAATAGGCTATTCTTTTTTTTAAATTACGCTGACCAGGAGATGTTAAAGCTGCATAGATAATTTGAATTGTGCCCACTATCATCAACCAGGGAGAAAATATAGAATGGGCATGGGGTAATAATTCCATATTGATCCGAACCAACCCATACGCTCCCATTTTTAATAAGATTCCGGCTAAAAGCATACAAGTACTATAATGTGCCTCTCCATGGGTGTCTGGTAACCATGTGTGTAGGGGTATGATCGGTGATTTGACAGCAAAAGCAATAAGAAATCCAATATAGAATATTATTTCCAGGGCTACAGGATACGATTGATTAGCTGATGTTTCAAAATTTAATGTCGGTTCAGTGGAGCCATATAAACCAATACCCAGAACTCCTATTAATAAAAAAACAGAACCTCCGGCAGTGTACAAAATAAATTTTGTAGCTGAATACAAACGTTTCTTTCCCCCCCACATGGATAGAAGTAGATAAACGGGAATTAATTCTAACTCCCACATGATGAAAAAAAGTAAAAGGTCTTGAGAAGAAAATGGTCCTATTTGACCGCTATACATTGCTAACATTAGGAAATGGAATAGTCGGGAATCTCGAGTAACGGGCCAAGCCGCTAAAGTAGCTAAAGTTGTGATAAATCCTGTCAGTAAAATGGGTCCTATAGAAATTCCATCTATTCCCAATCTCCAGTAAAAATCAAAAAAATTGATCCATTGATAATTCTCCGTTAGTTGCATTAACGGATCATCCAATTGGAAATGATAACCGAATGCATAGGTTGTTAGAAGGAGTTCCGTTATGCATATAGATATAGTATACCATCTTATTACCTTATTTCCTCTATGAGGAAGAAAGAAAATTAAGGAACCCGCGGTTATTGGCAAAACTACAACTAGCGTTAACCAAGGAAAATTATTCATAGTAAAAACAAAATAAACTTGGACCAGAAAAACCCGTGCTCGAAATAAATATATTTTGAGCGCGGGTTTTTGTCGGTAAAGGTAAAAAAATCAAATGTATTCGAGTAGGGTTTTCTGGAACGTATTAATAAGCTAGACCCATACTTCGAGTTGTTTCATGCCATAAATAAACGCGAACACTCAAGAAATCCGTTGGACAGGCGGATTCACATCTCTTACAACCGACACAGTCCTCTGTTCTTGGAGCAGAAGCGATTTGCTTAGCTTTACATCCGTCCCAAGGTATCATTTCTAATACATCGGTTGGGCAGGCTCGCACACATTGAGTACACCCTATACACGTATCATAAATCTTTACTGAGTGTGACATTGGATCTATAAATTTTTGAACGTCAGAAATTTTCGATCTAGTAAATTTGTAAATGAATCATATATTTAAACACCAGATGAATCAATAATTTACCAGAAATTTTGAAGCAATCTACTTCTGGATCGACTCGCGCGATAGAGCCAAGATACTTTGATTTCTTACATTTTCGAAAATGTGGATTAGATTTAATGTATGGGCATGTTAATTTGAATTTATGAATATTCTAATTTCTATGATTAATACTACTTATTCAACAAATTCGATTGATTGATACGAGTTGATTTTCTGTTACGATAAATTGACGAAACAATAGCCGGTCCAATAGCTGCTTCAGCGGCGGCAATAGCTATAACAAAAATGGAGAAAATATTTCCTTTTAATTGCCGGCTATCAAAAAAATCAGAAAATGTTACGAAATTTATATTAACCGCATTCAGTATAAGTTCAAGACACATAAGGGCTCTAACCATATTTCGGCTCGTGATCAATCCATAGATACCGATAGAAAATAAGTAGGCACTCAAAACAAGTACATGCTCGAGCATCATTGACTAACTCCTTATCAATTTTGATTCATTTCAATATGAACTGAACAACAATTCAACAGATTCAATTGACTAGAATATAAAGTCCGGAACAAAGGAATATATTGTATTAGTAATAGATTAAATAAAAGAATTTTTATTTTGAGTTTT